CCTACTATAAATTTCCGAGGACACGCAAAAAATGATAATAGATCTCGTCGTTAAAATAAGAGTAGTTAATAAAAGTGAATATAGATGCTTATTGTTTATTAGCGAGAGGCAAATCTTATGATAAAGAAGAATCCATATACCGAAATATATATGCGCTTTAAGTAAACATATATGTATGTCTGCTAATAAAGCAGAAAGAGTAATTGAAATTGATCAGATTTGTGGACGTTTATACGAAGAAAGACGTATGAGACTCGAACTTATGCCTTATCGAGTGAGTTATCCAATTTTAAAATTGGTTTATTCTGCAGCAACAAATGCTATTCACAATGTCGGTTTAAACGAAGCAAGTTTAATCATTAGCAAAGCGGAAGTCGTGAAGGGGTACTACTGTGAAAAAATTAAAACCTCGAGCTCGAGGGCGCAGTTATCCGATAAAAAGACCCGTTTTTCATATAACTATTGGATTAAAAGATATATCTGTAAAGGAAGTATAAAAAAGGAAGTATAAAGGAGCCAAATACGCCATATTATACTTCAAAGGCAACGTATGGAGAAATAAAAATAAGTAAGTACACGGATATGACGTGTCATGATATATATAGTATTGGGAGATTATGGGACAAAAAATAAATCCACTTGGTTTCAGACTTGGTGCAACCCAAGGTCATCATTCTCTTTGGTTTGCACAACCACAAAATTATTCCGAAGGGCTACAAGAAGATCAAAAAATCCGAGATTGGATCAAGAATTATGTACAAAAAAATATTCAAATATCCTCTGGTGTTGAGGGAATTGCATGCATAAAGATTCAAAAAAGAATCGATTTGATTCAGGTCATAATCTATATGGGATTCCCAAAATTATTACTAGAAGGTAAAGGTGGGCCTCGAAGAATCGAAGAATTGCAGATAGATGTACAAAAAGAAATTAATTGTGTAAACCGAAAACTCAACATTGCTCTTACAAGAATTACAAACCCTTATGGACACCCTAATATTCTCGCCGAATTTATAGCCGGACAATTAAAGAATAGGGTTTCATTTCGAAAAGCAATGAAAAAGGCTATTGAATTAACTGAACAAGCAGGTACAAAAGGAATTCAAGTACAAATTGCAGGACGTATCGACGGAAAAGAGATTGCGCGTGTCGAATGGATCAGAGAGGGTAGAGTTCCTCTACAAACCATTCGAGCTAAAATTGATTATTGTTCCTATGCAGTTGGAACTATCTATGGGGTATTAGGCATCAAAATTTGGATATTTGTAGACGAGGAAGCCTAAGCCTTTATTTGACTTGTCTTTACGTTCTATCGGAAATAAAAAAGCAAAAAATGACAAACTCTTTCATTCTTTTTCTGTTAAATAAAAAAAAAAATGGGCAATTCTATAAGGTTGAATAAAAATTCAATTCATTTTTTTATATTGATATAATTGCTATGCTTAGTGTGTGACTCGTTGGTTTTTGTAGGGTTAGTAGTCAAAAAAACGGACTGGCCCATAGTATGAACTAATAACTATCGAACTAATAACCAACTCACCGCTTCATATTATCTGGATCTAAAGAACTAGTCACGATATGATATATTGATCATATCATTGTAGCAACTGAATTTTTGTTTGCATAAACAAGCAAAAAAAAGAAAAACCAATCTGATTTTAAGTTGTGAAGCAATAACAAAAAGAATGCAGATAAATGGAAGGGTGAGAGAAAGAGAGAAAAAGAATACTAATGCTATATGATTCCAATATGTAAGGTCTCTGAGCGATCTTATAAAGGATAGCGTAATAAAGCATCAATACTAATTTGATTGATCTATAATTCGATGAATTTGTTCATAGAACAAAAAAAGTCAAGAGCCCCGGGTCCACAAAGACTGAGAAAATTGACTCAATAACACATTTCATTTTCATTAGGAGCTCCGCTGTAGAATTCAGGCCTAACCATTAATCGCGAAGCGATGGGAACGACGGAACCCGTGGATGCAGAAGATTCTATTGAAAACGAATCCTAATAATTCATTGGGTAGGATGGCGAAACGAACCCGGGACCAATCCACTTTTATTCTGAGAGGCCATGTCATAGGATAACCCTACAACTGAAATAGATATGGAAAGAGTAAATATTCGCCCGCGAAAGTTTTTATTTTATTGGATTTATAAATTTTGATAGATCCAATATAATATGATAATAAAAAAGACAAAACAAAATAAATACTCGTTATAATAAAACGAAATTCTATTATTATTATCTCTAACTAATCTATAAAATAATTATCTATAACTATAAATAAATAGAAATTGAATACATGTTTAGTTTTTTTTATATAAACTATCAAAACAAGATATACAAATTTCTAATAGATTAGATATTAGATAAAATCTCAAAGACTCCCACGATTCAGTATATTATTCATTAAATACATGTATACCATGTTATAATTGTTATTTTTCATTCGCGAGGAGCTGGATGAGAAGAAACTCTCATGTCCGGTTCTGTAGTAGAGATGGAATTGAAATTGAAAAAGAACCATCAACTATAACCCCAAAAGAGCCAGATTCCGTAAACAACATAGAGGAAGAATGAAAGGAATATCTTATCGAGGTAATCGTATTTGCTTTGGTAGATATGCTCTTCAGGCACTTGAACCCGCGTGGATCACGTCTAGACAAATAGAAGCAGGGCGGCGAGCAATGACACGAAACGTACGCCGCGGCGGAAAAATATGGGTACGTATATTTCCAGACAAACCTGTTACAGTAAGACCCGCGGAAACGCGTATGGGTTCCGGTAAAGGATCTCCCGAATATTGGGTAGCTATCGTTAAACCGGGTAGAATACTTTATGAAATGGGTGGAGTAGCAGAAAATGTAGCCAGAAAGGCTATTTCAATAGCGGCATCCAAAATGCCTATACGAACGCAATTCATTATTTCGGGATAAGAATGTATAACCAAAGAAAAGAAATCTTTTGAATGAAAAAAAAAACAAAATTATAGGTTTCTTTTTTTTTTTTGTTTTGGACAAACAATATTTCTTTTTTTACTTAGCCCCTTCGCAGTGAAAGAGCAAATAAAAAAAAAAAATGATATGATTCAACCTCAAACCCACTTAAATGTAGCGGATAACAGCGGGGCCCGACAATTAATGTGTATTCGAATCATAGGAGCTAGTAATCGACGATATGCTCATATTGGTGACGTTATTGTTGCTGTAATCAAGGAAGCAATACCAAATACACCTCTAGAAAAATCCGAAGTGATCAGAGCTGTAATTGTACGTACTTGTAAAGAACTCAAACGTGACAACGGTATGATACTACGATATGATGACAATGCTGCGGTTGTTATTGATCAAGAAGGAAATCCCAAAGGAACTAGAATTTTTGGTGCGATCGCACGGGAATTGAGACAGTTAAATTTCACTAAAATAGTTTCATTAGCACCTGAAGTATTATAAGTCTAATAAAACGGAGACTCTAATGCTATTATAGCATTTGAATAAAATATGAATAGAGTAAACTAGATTAATTAGTAAATTTGTCTCACGCATATATCTTTAACGATTCATAAAATAGAAAGAAAAAAGCATGTTGATTATATCAAAGTTCGGGGGTAACAATAATTTTAATTTATCATGGGTAAAGACACTATTGCTGATATAATAACTTCTATACGCAATGCCGACATGAATAGAAAAGGAACAGTTCGAATACCATCTACTAACATCACCGAAAACCTTGTTAAAATACTGTTAAGAGAAGGTTTTATTGAAAATGTGAGGAAACATCAGGAAAACAACAAATATTTTTTGGTTTTAACCCTACGGCATAGAAGGAATAGGAAAGGTCCATGTAAAACTGTTTTAAATTTAAAACGGATCAGTCGACCCGGTCTACGAATCTATTCTAGTTATCAACGAATTCCTAGAATTTTAGGTGGGATGGGGATTGTAATTCTTTCTACCTCTCGGGGTATAATGACGGACCGAGAGGCCCGACTAGAAGGAATCGGCGGAGAAATTTTGTGTTATATATGGTAAGCTTTCCTATATCCAAATTAAGATATGGAACTTTACTATTTGTGAAAAAAAAAGATAAAGAACGGGTTTCTATTCTCACTCTCCTCTTACATTAGTTAATACTTCAAGGAGGTTTTACCGCGAATGAAAAAAGAAAACTGGATTCATGAAAGTTTAATTCCTGAATCACTTCCGAATGGTATGCTTCGGATTCATTTAGATAATGAAGATCGGATTCTAGGTTATGGTTCAGGAAGGATTCAACGTAGTTTTATACGTATACCAACGGAAGATAGAGTAAAAATTGAAAGAAGTCATTATGATTCAACCAAAGGGCGTATAGTTTCTAGACTCCGAAACAAGGATTCAAACGATTAGGTGGTTTTTTTTCAACTTCAATATTCCTTTCGGAGGGATACAATCCGAAAGTTTCAAATTTCCAGAAACTAATTTTCTTCAAATAAGTAAATTTGAAATTCAGTTAAGGAATGACAAATATGAAAATAAGGGCCTCCATTCGTAAAATTTGTGAAAAATGTAGACTGATCCGTAGACGGGGACGAATTATAGTAATTTGTTCCAACCTGAGACATAAACAAAGACAAGGATAATCTTTATAAAATAAAAGAGACTCCCTAAGGGACCCAATATACAAATAAAAAAAAGCGGAAAAGATCCGTTTTGGCATGAAATGGATATATCCATATACCTCTGACTTATATTTATGAGACGATAAAATATGGCAAAACCCGCACCCAGAATCGGTTCACGTAGGAATGGGCGTATTGGTTTACGTAAGAATGCGCGTAGAATACCAAAAGGGGTTATTCATGTTCAAGCAAGTTTCAACAATACCATTGTGACTGTTACAGATGTACGAGGCCGGGTAATTTCTTGGTCCTCCGCCGGTACTTGTGGATTCAAGGGTACAAGAAGAGGGACACCCTTTGCGGCACAAACCGCAGCAGGAAATGCTATTCG